GTTTTTTTTGTGCGTAATGTGGGTTGACTCTTGTTTTACTATTGTTTAATAGGAATTCTCTTGTTGAGACCCTATGAATCAATTGAAACCTCAGATTCATACTAGAACCACGGTGATTTAATAAAGCCCAAGCTAACGCAAAGGTTCTCTGAGTCAGAACCCTTTGATCATCACTTATTCAATAAATGGATGTAATGACTCAATAAAATCTAGAGAAATAGTTGTCCTTCGATCAAAATAAGTCTGAAGGAATAAAAATCGTTTGATTTAGAAAATACCTATTTGACAAAGTTTTTTTGAGTCCGGTCGCGAGGTCTGACTGAATAGTAGGTATGAATCATAGTTCAAATATTTCTTTTCTTGATCTATTCCATATATTTATATTCTGTGCTCCAGATACTAGAATAAATATCCGACGAGGTAGAATCATCTTGATAGAGATGACAGACCATTCTCTGTATTATCAATAGGATCAATTATAACAAGTCACACACTCATATTCCGGAAATACCGAAACAAAAAATTTCCACGATCGAACTACCAGAATGGGCTAGAAACCCGAGTCTTAAGTAATTTTTTGTTTGATTAAAAACTAGAACTTTCTAGTTCCTATGAAGCTAACTCATTAAAATTCCATCCAGTAAAACGGAAGAATTATAAATTTCTAAAATAATAGATAGGAATATCGCAAATAGAGCCATTGCGACCCCCATAAGTGGGGTAGTTCCCCAGCCCGGAGCTACTTTACCATATTCCGAATTCAATGGTTTCAATAAACCCCCTACATTAGTAGATCTTGGACGAGATCTAGAACTACCCTCAACAGTTTGTGTAGCCATACCAAAAATCCTATTTAATCATTGCTTAAGATCTGTTGACTTTGTATACCATTTCGTTGTAGTTGTAAATAAATAAATAAACGATCTTATCGTAGATCCATTGTGATCTTGAAGTTATCTAGAAATGGAAACCGCAACCCTAGTCGCCATCTTTATATCTGGTTTACTTGTAAGCTTTACTGGGTACGCTTTATATACTGCTTTTGGGCAACCCTCTCAACAATTAAGAGATCCATTCGAAGAACACGGGGACTAGTTGAAGTAATGAGCCTCCTATACCCATATTGGGAGGCTCATTACTTCAATTGATATAATGAAAAATCATTTCATTTTTTTAGTCGGAACCTTGGGCGGTTCTCGAAAAAAGATAGCGAAAAAAATGATTCCTAAAGTCGAGACTAAGAGGAATGTATAAACCAATGCTTCCATAGATTCGATCGCGGTTTACAATTATAGCTTCCACACCTATTTATTTGGGATCATTAGAAAGAAAAAAAATCAAAGAAAAGACGGTGATTCAAGTCAAGATTTCTCTGATATCTATGTCAAATCAAAAAAAGAAAATAGAGAAGAAAGATATCAGAGTAGTATTGTATCAGACTACTTGTCTTCTTGTAGTTGGATCTCCCAGTTTTTGGAATGCTCCAAATTCCACTTGAGCATCCAAATCTGGATCAATACCAGCAAAAACATCTCTGAACAAGGTTCTAGCGCCATGCCAAATGTGTCCGAAAAAGAAGAGTAAAGCAAACGTAGCATGCCCAAAAGTGAACCAACCCCTCGGACTACTACGAAAAACACCATCAGATTTCAAAGTAGCCCGGTCTAATTCAAAAATTTCACCTAATTGGGCACGTCTAGCATATTTTTTCACAGTAGCGGGATCACTATAACTGACTCCATTGAGTTCCCCACCATAGAACTCCACAGTTACACCTACTTGTTCGACACTATACTTCGATTCTGCCCTTCTAAAAGGAACATCGGCTCTCACAATCCCGTCTCCATCTACCAAAACTACCGGGAATGTTTCAAAAAAAGTAGGCATACGACGTACAAAAAGCTCGCGACCTTCTTTATCTCTAAAGATGGGATGTCCTAACCACCCAACAGCTATGCCATCCCCGCTGTCCATTGAGCCTGCTCTGAATAATCCCCCTTTTGCTGGATTATTACCAATGTAATCATAAAAAGCTAATTTTTCGGGAATTTTAGACCAAGCTTCTGATAAACTCAGATTCTCGGATAGTCCGGCGCCAACTCTTCGATATATTTCTTGCTGGAAGTATCCCTGATCCCACTGATAACGAGTGGGACCAAATAATTCGATTGGGGTAGTTGCTGAACCATACCACATAGTTCCAGCAACTACGAAAGCTGCAAAAAAAACAGCAGCGATACTACTGGAAAGTACAGTTTCAATATTGCCCATACGTAATCCTTTGTATAGCCGTTGAGGCGGACGGACACTAAGATGGAATAGGCCCGCTAATATGCCCAATGTACCCGCTGCAATATGATGAGAGGCTATTCCTCCCGGAACAAAAGGATCAAAACCTTCCGCACCCCACGCTGGATTTACAGATTGCACTTTTCCAGTTAGCCCATAAGGATCGGACACCCATATTCCAGGGCCATACAAGCCTGTTACATGAAATGCGCCAAAGCCAAAGCAAGCCAACCCTGAGAGAAATAAATGAATTCCAAAGATCTTGGGCAAATCTAAAGAAGGTTTTCCCGTACGTTCATCAGAGAATATTGCTAGGTCCCAATAGACCCAATGCCAGATAGCTGCCAAGAAGCACAAGCCGGAAAAGAAAATATGTGCCCCCGCCACACCTTCATAACTCCAAATACCCGGATTCGTTATAGTTCCTCCTGAAATACTCCAACCGCCCCATGAATTGGTTATTCCTAAGCGAGTCATGAAAGGTATAACGAACATACCTTGTCTCCACATTGGATCAAGAACGGGGTCAGAGGGATCAAAAACCGCTAATTCGTATAGAGCCATCGAACCGGCCCAACCAGAAACTAGAGCTGTATGCATTATATGGACAGAAATCAATCGACCGGGATCATTCAATACGACAGTATGAACACGATACCAAGGCAAACCCATGGAAATACCCCTTTTTCAAAAAAAAAATAGAAACTATGTAACTTTATCACATTGGAAAAGACTATACTCTGTACCTAATCTTTTCAGTAGATTCTGTATGAGAAAGGGTTAATATTTATTCTGTTCCTATTGAAAATAAGGGAACATTTATGTTCGTAAGAACAAAGAGAAGCAGATTTATTCTATACCGGATAAGTACCAATACGCAATGGGGATTGAGCCCTTTTTGGGGAACGAATGTATAGATACTTGTTTATCATTCACACGATCGCCCCATTCGTTAAAATGGGTTCTTTATTCATTCTATCTTCTTCTATGAACCTTACAATCTATGTCTAATATGTATAAAATACAAGAAAAAGAAAAACAAAGTCTAATATGTATAAAATACAAGAAAAAGAAAAACAAAAATTATGAAGACAACAAAACCATTGTTACGTTTCCATATTAAAGTGAAGTATAGTATATAGTACCAGTACCTCAATTTTTGTTTTTTTCTTTCATTTAATGCCCGTTGGTGTTCCAAAAGTACCTTTTCGGATTCCTGGAGAGGAAGATGCAACTTGGGTTGACCTATAGTGCGACTTGTCAGACATATTGGGTCATATGGGATTTACCCGTTCTCTCTCCCGATCGAGATATCCTCTCTTTCGCCTAAGAAATATTGATTGAACCATCAATCATTCGGAGCGCGAAGTGCAATTAGATCAATTTATATTTGGGATCCATATTATCAATTAGAAGAATTTATGGTTGACTTGGACCGATAAAGTATCCAGGCTCCGTTCAGAAAATACCAAATTGGTAATATATGTACGATTACTACTTGTATCATAAACATTCTTATGTTTACTATAGGAATGATCTCAAACTGCCAATCAATGGAATAATGGTATGATGAATACATTGAATAGCTGAGGGAAAGCATGAAACGAATAAAAAAAAAGAAGTGGTACTGAGATCATTTGCCCTATATGTGCAAATAGAATTCCGACAGATCTTTACCCGGAGTAGAACATGAACCTAAAAGAATTGAAAGGGCCCATTCAGGAACAAGAAAATGACATCGTGATTTGAATTTCGATGAAACAATACATCAATGGAGGTTAGTTCACTAAGTTCAGTAATTTTTTTTTTAAGGGAGGCCCCATGTTTTTTGAAAAATGGAAAAAGCGCTTCATTAGAAAAACAAAAATCTGTTACAAAAAAAGAAATAAGACTTGAATCGACACATTGATTCTTTTTGTTTTCACAATTTTTTTTTGAACCGTATGCATCCAAAGGTGCACGTACGGTTCCTAAGGGATAGAATTTTGTCCTAATCAACCGACTTCATCGAGAAAGATTCCTTTTTATAGGCCAAGAAATTGATAGCGAGATATCGAATCACATTGTTGGTCTCATAGTATATCTCGCTATAGAAGATAATACTAGGGATCAGTTTTTGTTTATAAACTCTCCTGGTGGATCGGTAATACCCGGAATAGCCGTTTATGATGCTATGCACTTTGTGATACCCAAGGTATATACAATATGCATAGGATTAGCTGCTTCAATGGCATCTTTCGTTCTGCTTGGGGGAGAAATTCCCCAACGTCTAGCACTCCCTCACGCTTGGCGCCAATGGTTTTTATTTGAAAAAAAAAAAGACTATGCCTTCGCCATATCGAATATGAATAATAAGTAATAATAGAATAATAAGTAATAATAGCATGGCACTTTGAGTTCGATATGAACAAACCATTATTGTTTTTTCAGAACATGAGATTTTGTATCGAGATAGTAGTATGAAACAAAGGTTATTTCCAATTTGATCTTATGTGTCGGGAGTACATTTCAGCGTCACAAACCATTTTGATTCCACGCTGGAAGCCTTTTTTCTTATATTTTATTTATGTTTTTCTTATATTTATATTTATGAAAGAAAGAGTACGAAAATGAAAAAAAAAAAGTATTTCCTTATTTAATCGTATCAGAATTCCTTATTTAATCGTATCAGAAAGACACTTTGGGATTGCTAAATCACCGACGAAATAAAT